TATCGCCCCCAATTTTTATGAAATACAAGATGCTTACTAAATGATAAAAATACGAAACAAATCCGCATTTATACAACCCCAAATATTCAAGGAATATCCGTACGTTCTCTTATAGATCAGACAAAGTAATTGAAGTTAAATCAGACAGAGAATAAAAGAATAATGGAAGTCTCATTCCTATATTATTGGGGATCGGATAGATAACAAAATTCACAACAATAATGCAGGGATTCAAAAAAAATTAGGGTAAGGATTCATTGAGATTCTAAATTTGGAACGACACTTTTTTCGTATGAGCCAAGCCAATAGGATGAACTGAAAAGTTCTGCATCATGAACTATGTAACGTGTACATCAATATCTATTATATTGCCGCTAAAAATAAAGTAACATCAAAGGAGATGAAGAAAATAGAAATATCAAAGAAAATACAAAGAAATAGGTCCGATTCTCTTTGTAATGTATCTGAGATTAATTTTGACTATTCCCACTCCTGAACTTTCCAAGACTAGACTTTTTGGTCTTTCAACCAATTAATTAAATTTAACCATTCGAATATTATTGAAGTATTAATATTCTTTTAGGAGCGCAGAAAAAAGAGAGGGGGGGCAAAATCGAAAATTCATTTTTTTACATACTTTATTTTATATACATAGAATATACCTATAACATACATCTATTCTTTACTCATCTATAAAGAATCTCCAGAAACCTAGATGGATAATTAAATATGTATGAAGATCAAGACCGATAAAAAAAAAATACGTATCTATTCTCCATATTCATTTTTCATTTTAATGAATATGGAGAATAGATACTCGTACAAATTCATCATGTGCCAGGAACCAGATTTGAACTGGTGACACGAGGATTTTCAGTCCTCTGCTCTACCAGCTGAGCTATCCCGACCATTCTTGACGCATCATCTTAATTTTAAGAGATTACTTAAGTGTATGTCAATGACTCTATGTCAACTAAAAAAAAAAGACGAAAATATATATATATATATATCATACTTTTTTTTTTAATTTCAGTAGGAGTAATGATTATGCATTCACATGAGGATTCGTTTCTCAAGGATAAGATGCTCATTTGTACGTTTATAAAAAAAAAAAAAAAATTGTACGTGTATCATATATATATATTTATATATATATTCCAAATATATTCTAAGACTTGTGATTGTGATAAGAAAAAGAAAGAAAAATTCTACTCGGATCCATTTGTGAAAGAATATACTGAATAAGACACATAACGAATTTAAAAAAGAGGATATGGGAAAAAGAATTAGAGAATTAAGCGGGCCTTTTGGGGATAGAGGGACTTGAACCCTCACGATTTCTTAAGTCGACGGATTTTCCTCTTACTATAAATTTCATTGTTGTCGGTATTGACATGTAGAATGGGACTCTATCTTTATTCTCGTCCGATTAATCAGTTCTTTAAAAGATCTATCAGACTATGATGGAGTGAATGATTTGATCAGTGAATATTCAATTCTTTCTTCAACTTGGAATTGATTTGATTCACATTTTTCATTTGTCATTTGTGATATAAAGAGTCACAAATAGAGATTTGGAGTCTTCATTACTCAATTGAAATAGTATTTCAGTACAAATACGTATATATACATATATATATATGTATAGCCTTTTCCTTTCTAGAATTTCGATGGAAGGATTCCTTTCCTAACGCGAAAGGAAATGTCGTCAACTCCATTTGTTAGAACAGCTTCCATTGAGTCTCTGCACCTATCCTTTTTTTATTCTCGCTTTCTTAACTTTTCTTTGCTTTCGGAAAACGGGATTTGGCTCAGGATTGCCCATTGTTAATTCCGGGGTTTCTCTGAATTTGAAAGTTCTCACTTGGTAAGTTTCCATACCAAGGCTCAATCCAATTAAGTCCGTAGCGTCTACCAATTTCGCCATACCCCCCCTTTTTTTCTTTGAGATTAGAGGATCTCATTAGGATGTTTTCTTTTTTCATTTTTTTTTTTTATGAGAATTATGTCGGAACTGTTGAATTCATTAGATATGGATTCCGATATTGAAAAATGTTTCCGCCTATTTGATTTATTTTCTTTCATCTATATCGGATACCCATATTTTGTCGAATCTGAAATGATTCTATCATTTCTATATTCGCAATTCAATATACATAGATATATACCACATATATCTATATCTTTTTTATATACCCCTCCTTCCATAATTTTTTCATACAATTTGGAATACTCGAAGGGTCGATTTTTTTTTCGTCTTAGTTTTTACCTTTCCGAATGAAAACAAGGAAATCTTTCATTATGATCTGGATTGGGCCTTTCTCTTTCTTTCATTTTTCTCTTTTTTCCTTAGAGCGGACAGACCCAGACACTATCTATATAGTATAACTAAAAAAAACCTAACTAAAAAAACGAAAATGGAAATCTCTCTTTTTTATTAAATTCAAAATCTATTTATTAATTTAGAATAGCTATAACTAATCTAATGGCTATAAATAAT